CTACAATGGTGTGGGGGGTGTGTGTTCTTTTTATATGTAATTTTATGATGATGGATTGTATTTTTGTTTGTCTTTTTTTTATGCGGTTTTTGGTCAGTTCTAGGGATTGTCCAGTTAAATTGATGGGGGCCGGCCGGTTTTTGTATAGCAGGGAAGTTAGAGGAATGTTCGTTGTGGATGATTGTGTGATGGATGTTTTGGACAATGTAGGGAGATGTGGGTAAAAGTTTAGATTGGCAAGATAAAAAAAGTGATGAAAAATGACAATATAAAAAGAAATGAATGATGAAATGGCGATTTAGTCGTTAGTTCCTAGAAAGTGAAAATAATAAAACCATGTCCGGCAAGCATTAATCCATTTGCTACACGAGAGGTGATTAGCGCGCCCTCCATGAATGGGATCAAAGTGCATCAGTACACGGGTATGCGACGGCTTATCCACAAACCATTACACGGGTAGAGACTAGAGGAGTTTACCTGCGCGGATGTCATGTGATGGACATGTCAAGAGGAAGATATCACCTGCTACGCACTTGAAGGGCTTATTGAAGAGACCCCAAAAGAAAAAAAGAGTAGAAGGTCGGTATGCCGCGATAACGAAGTTCGGGAGGAGTATTCAACCGACCACTTGTATCTGTGAAGAGCAATGGAATCGGACTTAGGCAAGTTATGGCCCTGAAATTACAACCAATAGCGCAAAAGAGCAAGTAGAGCTCGGCGGTCGGGGGGAAAGTATGCGCCTGAAGCCAAGAATATATAACACCTATAACGTTGAGTAGCTCGGTTCTCGTGAGGAGTACGATCAATAAATAACCGTGTTCTCTGGCTTGGGAGTTCCTGAAAGGTGTAGGACATGGATATTTGGTAGGAGGTGGGCGAATATTATGACCTTCGAGAATGCAAAGGAGTACTGGGACATTATCCGTTTCCTAGAGAGCAGTTTGCAGTATGTAGATAAGTCCCTGGGTGTATGGGCAACGCTTGCGGCTCGGCCTTGGGTAGGATAAGTTGGGCTATATGGTACCTGAAGCAAACATGTGCCTAGAGTGGTTACGGTTGAAATATGACGTGAATTGGAGATAATGTTTGGCCTTTTCGAGGAGTGCAATAGCGTATGGCGTCCGGTTTCCTACATTACATAGACTGTATGATGTGGCAGATAAGGTCATGCAGAGCGTACATACCCTAATAAGCATGAGGAAAATTCATGCTGGGGGGGAAGGGGGGGGCCACTAACTAGGAGGAATTGGGTTCCCGTAGTTTAAGCTTGGTAACGGCAGCTTTTCGAGCTGTAGGTCTCGGAGAAAGGCCGAGCGGGAATTTATGATGAAATTTGTTCTATTTTTGGGGTTGTGTTTTGTTTTAGGGGGGTTAGCGGTTGCATCTAATCCGTCTCCTTATTATGGGGTAGTTGGTTTAGTTGTGGCGGCTGTGGCTGGGTGTGGTTGATTGGTGAGTTTAGGGGTTTCTTTTGTGTCTTTGGTGTTGGTTATGGTATATCTAGGGGGTATGTTGGTGGTTTTTGTTTACTCGGTATCGTTAGCGGCGGATCCTTATCCGGAGGGTTGGGGTGATTTGGGGGTAGTTGGGTATGGTCTTGGGATGGGTCTGGTTGTTGTGGTGGGTCTAGTTTTAGGGGGTGCGTTTGGACTGTTAGTGGTGGATGGAACTGTGAATAGTAGCGGTTTATTATCGGTTCGGTCTGATTTTAGCGGGGTGGCGGTTCTTTACTCTTATGGGGCCGGGTTGCTTTTGGTAGGGGGGTGAGGGCTGTTGTTGACTTTACTTGTGGTGTTGGAGCTTGTTCGGGGGTTGTCTCGGGGGGCGATTCGGGCTGTTTAGGGGTGGTTTCAGGAAGTAGTCTAGTTGAAGATGCCAGCTTTGGGAGTTGGTGATGGAGGTTTGATTCCTTCCTTTCTGAGGGAGGGTGGTGTAACTCTAAGAAGGGGTATAATCTTCAATCTTTGGTTTACAAGACCAATGTTTTTATAAACTATTAGAGTTGATTAAAGGTTGAGGAATTTGTTTTCTAGGAGGGCTGCTAGGGGAAATAGGACTAGAATGATAGTGAAGTATGTGAGTGAAGCTAGTTGTCCGATGATGATGAATGGGTGCTCTACTGGTTGGCTACCTACTCAAGTTAGGACTAGGATATTGGCAACTAGGGTTCAGAATAGGATTTGTGATAGTGGGCGGAAGGTTATTGAGCGTAGTTTTGATGTGTGGAGTAGTGGGAGTAGGAATAGGACTAGGACTGATGCGGCCAGGGCTAGGACTCCTCCTAGTTTGTTTGGGATGGATCGGAGAATGGCGTAGGCAAATAGGAAGTATCATTCTGGCTTGATATGGGGAGGGGTAGCTAGGGGGTTTGCTGGTGTGAAGTTTTCTGGGTCTCCTAGGAGGTTTGGGGCGAATAGGGCTAATCCTACTAGGGCAATTAGCATTAGTGCGAATCCTAGAATGTCTTTTGTGGTGTAGTATGGGTGGAAAGGAATTTTGTCGCAGTCTGAGGGGACTCCTGTAGGGTTGTTTGATCCTGTTTCGTGAAGGAAGGTGAGGTGGACTAGGGTTAGACCTGCGATGACGAATGGGAGGAGGAAGTGCAGAGCGAAGAATCGGGTAAGAGTTGGATTGTCCACTGAGAATCCTCCTCAAGCTCATTCTACTAGAGTTTGTCCGATGTATGGGATTGCTGAGAATAGGTTGGTGATAACTGTAGCACCTCAGAAGGATATTTGTCCTCAAGGTAGTACGTACCCCACGAATGCGGTTGCTATTAGGGCTAGGAGGAGAATCACTCCGACGTTTCAGGTTTCTTTGTTTAGGTAGGAGCCGTAGTAGATACCTCGGCCGATATGTAGGTAGATGCAGATGAAGAAGAAGGAGGCTCCGTTTGCATGGAGGTTGCGGATTAATCAGCCGAATTGGACGTCTCGGCAAATATGGGCGACGGAGGAAAAGGCTAGGGTAGTGTCTGCTGTGTAATGCATAGCTAGTAGTAGGCCTGTAATGATTTGGGTGATTAGACATAGGCCTAGGAGGGATCCAAAGTTTCATCAGATTGAGATGTTGGATGGTGTTGGGAGGTCGATGAGGGCATCGTTGATGACTTTTAGTAATCGGTGGTTTTTTCGAAGGTTTGGGGCCATTAGGTGTGGGTTCTATGCGTTGATAAGAGGATGAGTATAATGGATAGAGCGAAGGATCCTAGATATGCTTTGATTTGGCCGGAGTGGAGGGTGGTTGCGGTTTTGGCTGCTATGAGTTGTAGGTGGGCTAGTCCTTCTGGGCCTAGTTTTTTATATCAGGAGAGGTCGATTAGGTGTGAAGCGATGTTTTGTCCTCCGCTTAGGAGGTTTGTTGTGCTAAAGCGGTGTACTAGGGGGTTGAAGTAGCCTAGTGATGTGGAGAAGTTTGAGAAGGAGTTTTGTTTTGTGAGGAGAAGGGTTTGAGTTATTTTTGATATTTCTAAGGCTAGTGCGATTCCCAGGGCAGTGACCACTAGGGCAGTGATTTTGATGGATAGTGGTATTGTTATTGGAGGAGTTTTTGTAGGGGTAATGTATGAGGTAATGAGGAACCCTGCTATAATGCTTCCTAGTGCGAGGCGAGTGATTGGGGCAATTACTGCTGGGTTGTTTTCGTTTACTGGGGTTAGGGGTGGGATTCGGACGAAGCCGGTTTGGACTAGAATGGTTATTCGGATTGTGTATACTGCGGTGAATGCTGTGGCTAGTAGGGTTATGAGTAGGGCTCAGGTGTTTAGGTAGGAGGAGCATAGGCTTTCGATGATTTGGTCTTTTGAGTAGAATCCTGCTAGGAATGGTGTTCCTATTAGAGCGAGGTTGCCGATGGTAAGGCAAGAAGTGGTTGTGGGTAGTATTTTTTGCAGGCCTCCTATTTTTCGAATGTCTTGTTCGCCGTTGAGGCTGTGGATGATGGATCCTGAGCATAGGAACAGTATGGCTTTAAAGAATGCGTGGGTGGAGATATGGAGGAAGGCTAATTCAGGAAGATTTAATCCAATTGTAACTATTATCAGGCCTAGTTGGCTTGAAGTAGAGAAAGCGATAATTTTTTTAATGTCATTTTGGGTTAAAGCGCATGTAGCTGCGAATAGGGTGGATAGAGCTCCTAAGCATAGGCACAGTGTTAGGGCTGTCTGGTTGTTGTTAAATAGGGGGTGGGTTCGGATTAGTAGGAAGATGCCGGCTACTACTATTGTGCTGGAGTGCAGTAGGGCTGAGACTGGAGTTGGGCCTTCTATGGCGGCTGGTAGTCATGGGTGTAGGCCGAATTGGGCAGATTTGCCGGTTGCAGCTAGGATTAGGCCCAGTAGGGGGAGTGTTGGGGTTTGGGTTGTGGATGGAAGTTGTTGGATTTCTCAGGTGTTTGTGTAGGAGGCTAGTCATGCTATGCATAGGATTAGTCCAATGTCTCCTACTCGGTTGTAAAGCACAGCTTGCAGGGCGGCGGTGTTAGCTTCTGCTCGGCCATGTCATCAGCTAATTAGGAGGAATGACATGATTCCTACCCCTTCTCAGCCGATGAATAGGACGAATAGGTTGTTGGCGATGATTAGGATTAGTATGGCAACTAGGAAGAGCAGGAGGTAAGTGAAGAATTTTGTGATGTATGGGTCGGAGGCCATGTATCATGTTGCGAATTGTAGGATGGATCATGATACGAATAGGGCGATTGGGAAGAATGTGAGGGAGTAGAAGTCTATTTTTAGGCTAATAGGGATTTTAAAGTTTATGATGAATTTTCATTCTCAGAATGAGGTTAAGCTTTCAGTTCCTGAGTAGATGTAGATGGATATTGGAATCAGGCTGATTAGGAAGGAGGTTTTGACTGTGTTTGTAATAATGGTTGGGGTGTTTTTTAGGTTGTCTGATAGAAGGGGGAATAGGAGGGGAGTGGTTAGTGTAGCTAGAGTGAGGAGTATGAACGTGTTTAGGATTAGTGATAGATCCATTACTTTCACTTGGATTTGCACCAAGATACATGGCTCCTAAGACCACTGGATTACTGTTATCCTTTGAAAGTAAGGGGGCTGAGGCTTTAAACTCAGATGCAGGAATTAGCAGTTCTTGCTGGTTGAACCTCCCCTCGGCAGGTAAGAAGGTTTTAACTTCTATCTTTAGAGTCACAGTCTAATGTTTGTGTTGAAACTATACTTGCATATGGGTATTCCGGAGATGAGTTCAGGTTTAAGGATGAGGAGGATTATAGGGATTATGTGTAGGGCTATGAGGAGATGTTCTCGTGTGGAGGAGTTTTGGATTGATGAGAGGTGAGATGGTAATGGGCCTCGTTGTGTTATGATAAGTATGTATAGTGTGTAGGAGGCGGTTAATAGGATTGCGGTTCCTGTAAGGATAATGGTGAACGATGATCAATTGAATAGGGCGATTACGATAGTTAGTTCTGCTATGAGGTTAGTTGTTGGGGGGAGTGCTATGTTTGTGAGGTTGGCCAGGAGTCATCAGGTGGCCATTAGTGGTAATAGGGGTTGGAGACCTCGTGTTAGTAGTAGAATTCGGCTGTGGGTTCGCTCGTAGTTGGTGTTGGCTAGGCAGAACAGTATGGATGAGGTTAGTCCATGTGAGATTATTAAGATTATTGCTCCTGAGAATGCTCATTGGGTTTGGATTATGGTTGCGGCTACGACTAGTCCTATGTGGCTGACCGATGAGTAGGCGATTAGTGATTTTAGGTCTATTTGTCGTAGACAGATAGCGCTAGTCATGAGTGCACCTCATAGGGCTAGTGTGATGAATGGGTAGTGAAGGTTGTTTGTTGATGGGTTTACTAGAATAGTGATTCGTATAATTCCATATCCTCCAAGTTTTAGGAGGAGGGCTGCTAGTAGTATTGAGCCGGCGATTGGTGCTTCTACGTGAGCTTTGGGTAGTCATAGGTGGAGTCCGTATAGGGGGGCTTTGACTATGAAAGCTATGAGTAGGGCAAGGCTGGCGATTAAGCCTGATCATGAGGAGTTTATTGTAGGGTGGGATAGTTTGAGTATTGGGAGGTATAGTGTGCCTGTTAGGTTTTGTAGGTGTATGATGGCAATTAGAAGTGGGAGCGAGCTGGCAAGTGTGTAGAATAGTAGGTAGATTCCTGCATTTAAGCGTTCTGGTTGGTTGCCTCATCGGGTGATGAGGATTAGGGTAGGGATTAGAGTGGCTTCAAATGCGATGTAGAAGAGTATGAGTTCTGAGGCTGAGAAGGCTAAGAGGATGGCTAGTTGAGCGAGAATTACGGTTGTAGCGAATACTCGTTTTCGGATGACTGGTTCATGTTCTAAGTGGTTTTGGCTTGCTATGATTATGAGTGGCAGTAGTCAGCAAGATAGGACTAAGAGGGGTGAGGAGATTTGATCGATAGAGGTTCAAGGGGTTAGGCCTTTGCTTGGGTAGTATGTAGGGACAAGTCATTGAAGGCTAACGGTGGCGATTAGGAGGCTGTGGAGAGTAAGGTTGGTTCATAGATGTTTAGGTAGTGACAGGGAGGTTAGGGGGAGGAGTATGATAGTTGGTATAATGATTTTTAGCATTGTAGTAGGTTGAAGTTGTGTAAGAGGTCTGAACCATGGGTTCGAGTAGAAGCGACTAGTAGTGCTAGTCCTGTGGCTGCTTCGCAGGCAGAGAATGTCAGTATGAGAATGGGCAGGAGAGTTGAGGATGGTGATTGTGTTTGGATTGGTCATATGGATAGGGCGATATATATTGATAGTATTATTCCTTCTAGGCATAGTAGGGCGGAGATTAAATGGGTTCGGTGGAAGGCTAGGCCTAGTGTGTTTAGGGTGAAGGCTGAGTAGAAGCTTAGGTGTAGGTAAGTCATGAAGAAAGTTATAGGGTGTTAGCTATAATCTGTTGAGTCGAAATCAACTATCTTAGTTAGACTAACTTTCTGTTATTCTGCTCATTCTAGTCCTCCTTGGATTCATTCGTAGATCAGTCCTAGGGTAAGTAGTAGGATGAGGAATGAAGCTCATGCTAGGGTTGTGGTAGGGGATTGTAGTTGAGTGGCTCATGGTAGGGGAAGAAGCAGGGCGATTTCTAGGTCAAATAAGAGGAATAAGATTGCTACTAGGAAGAAGCGGATTGAAAATGGAAGCCGCGCGGACCCTAGAGGGTCGAATCCGCACTCGTATGGGGATAGTTTTTCTGAGTCGGGGGTTATTTGGGCTAGTCAAAAGTTTAGTGTTGTAAGTATAATGCTTAAGACTATGGATGAGATTATTATGAATAAGATTATGTTCATTACTCTTCTCTGGGTTTAGACCAGATTTTATGGATTGGAAGTCCATTGTAATTAATATACTAGAAGAGTAGGAACCTCATCAGTAGATGGAGATATATAGGAATAGTCAGACTACGTCTACGAAGTGTCAGTATCAGGCTGCCGCTTCGAATCCAAAGTGGTGGTTTGATGTGAAGTGGTATTTGGCTAGGCGTAGGAGGCAGACTAAGAGGAATGTGGAGCCGATGATTACGTGCAGACCGTGGAATCCTGTGGCTACGAAGAAAGTGGAGCCGTACACTCCGTCAGCGATGGAGAAGGGGGCTTCGTAGTATTCTATAGCTTGGAGGGCAGTGAAGTAGAAGCCTAATAGGACTGTTAGAGTTAGGGCCTGGATTGCTTGTTTTCGGTTGGCTTCTGTGATGCTGTGGTGAGCTCATGTAACGGTAACTCCTGAGGCTAGTAGGATAGCGGTGTTTAGGAGTGGTACGTCTATGGGATTTAAGGGCTTGATTCCAACGGGTGGTCATTGACCTCCTAGTTCTGGGGTTGGGGCAAGGCTTGAATGGAAGAAAGCTCAGAAGAATCCTAAGAAGAAGAAAGCTTCTGATGTGATGAAGAGAGCTATTCCGTATCGCAGGCCTTTTTGGACGGTTGGGGTGTGGTGTCCTTGGAATGTGCTTTCTCGTACGATGTCTCGTCATCATTGGAGTATAACTAGGGCGGTGGATACTAGGCCTAGAATTAGGAGTTGAGGGGAGTTGTAGTGGAATCATATTGTTAGTCCTGAGGCAGTTAGGAAGGCAGAAGCTGCTCCTAGAATAGGTCATGGGCTTGGGTCTACTATGTGGTAAGAGTGTGCTTGGTGGGCCATTGGGCTGTTAAATATTTTCTTGGAGGTATAGGCTTAGTAAAAGAACGAAGACGTAGGCCTGGATTATGGCTACTGCCACCTCTAAGATGGTTAGTAGGAATAGGATTAGTAGGGTTAGTAGGGAGACTACTGGTATTGTTGAGAATAGGGCTATTGTGGCTGTGGAGATAAGTTGGATTAGGAGGTGACCTGCTGTGAGGTTGGCTGTTAGTCGTACTCCTAGGGCTAGTGGGCGGATGAGGAGACTTGTAGTTTCGATTAGGATTAGGGCTGGGATTAGTGGTGTTGGGGTACCTTCTGGTAGGAGATGTCCTAGAGAGACGGAGGGTTGGTTTCGTAGCCCTGTGAGTAGGGTGGCTAGCCATAGGGGGAAGGCTAGGGCGAGGTTCATGGATAGTTGTGTGGTTGGGGTGAATGTATAGGGTAGTAGGCCTAGGAGGTTAATTAATAGTAGGAAGATTATTAGTGAGGTTAGGATTAGGGCTCATTTGTGTCCTTTATTGTTTAGTGGGGTTATAAGTTGTTTTGTGATTAGGTTGATGAATCATAGTTGGAGGGTTGAGAGTCGATTAGTGATTCATCGGTTGTCTGGAGAAGGCAGTAGGAGGGCAGGGAAAGTTATTGCGATGAGGATTAATGGGATTCCTAGTAGGGATGGACTTGAGAATTGGTCGAAGAAGCTTAGGTTCATGGTCAAGTTCAGGGAGTAGTTTTTGGGGTTGTTGATATTTTGTTGGATGGGGGGTTTATAGTTACGAATGATAGGAGTTTAGGTTGGATGATTGCAGAGAAGGTGAATCAGGAAGCTAGCATGATAAAAAGTCAAGGGTTTGGGTTGAGTTGGGGCATATCATTAAGGAGGGGTTGGGGTCCTCTTTCTCTAGCTTAAAAGGCTAGCGCTGGTTCATAGCTTCTTAATGATTAAGATGAGTGTGAGGAGAATCAGCTTTCGAAGTTAGCAAGTGGGGTGGATTCTACTACAATTGGCATGAAGCTGTGGTTTGCTCCGCAGATTTCTGAGCATTGTCCGTAGAAGACTCCAGGTCGGTTAGCAAGGAATGAGGTTTGATTGAGTCGTCCTGGGATCGCGTCGGTTTTTACTCCTAGGCTGGGTACTGCTCATGAGTGAAGGACATCGTCAGCAGTCACGATGACTCGGATTGTGGAGCTCATTGGGACAACAACACGGTGGTCTACTTCTAGTAGTCGGAAATGTCCTAGTGGTAGGTCTGTTGTTGGTGTTATGTATGAGTCGAATGTAAGGTCTTTAAGGTCAGTGTATTCGTAGGTTCAGTATCATTGGTGGCCGATGGCTTTTAGGGTTAGGTCAGGTTCGTTGATTTCGTCTATCATGTAGAGGATTCGTAGAGATGGGAGGGCAAGTGTGACTAGTACTATGGCTGGAAGAATTGTTCAAACCAGTTCAATTGCTTGTGCGTCCACTGTGTTGGATGATAGTTTTTCTGTGAGTATTAGGGTTAGGAGGTAAAGTACTAGACTGCAGATTGCTAAAGCGACCATTAGGGCGTGGTCGTGGAAGCCTATTAGTTCTTCTATGATAGGGGAGGAGGCGTCTTGGAAGTTTAGTTGTGAGTGGTTAGCCATGTGTTGAGGTGTACAGGCCTTTCACCTGTAACTTAGCCTTGACAAGGCTATGTTATTGTTTTACTAACACCTCTTATGAGAAAGAAGCATAAGTGGTCTATGCGGTTGGCTTGAAACCAACATATGGGGGTTCGATTCCTTCCTTTCTTGTACTTGTACGAAGGCTGGTTCTTCGAAGGTGTGGAATGGGGGTGGGCATCCGTGGATTCATTCGATGTTTGTGCTTGTTAGTTCTGGTTGGATTACTTTGCGTTTAGATGCGAAGGCTTCTCAGATGATGAACACTAGTATGATTACAGCTGTCAGTGAGATTAGGGAGCCTACTGAGGATACGGTATTTCATAGTGTGTATGCGTCTGGGTAGTCTGAGTATCGTCGTGGTATACCGGCTAGGCCTAGGAAGTGTTGGGGGAAGAATGTTAGGTTGACTCCTACAAATATTACTCCAAAGTGTATTTTGGCTCATGTGGAGTGCAGGGTGTAGCCAGTGAATAGTGGGAATCAGTGTGTGAAGCCTGCTAGGATTGCGAATACTGCTCCTATGGAAAGGACGTAGTGGAAATGGGCTACTACATAGTATGTGTCATGTAGGGCAATGTCTAGTGAGGAATTTGCTAGTACGATACCTGTTAGGCCTCCAATGGTAAATAGGAAGATGAATCCTAAAGCTCAGAGTATAGGAGGTTCTCATTTGATTGTGCCTCCATGCAGGGTTGCTAGTCAGCTAAATACTTTGATGCCAGTTGGGATTGCGATGATTATAGTTGCGGACGTGAAGTATGCTCGGGTGTCTACGTCTATTCCTACTGTGAACATATGGTGGGCTCAGACGATGAACCCTAGGAATCCGATGGATAGTATTGCTCATACTATACCCATGTATCCGAATGGTTCTTTTTTACCTGCGTAGTAGGTTACAACATGGGAAATGATTCCAAATCCTGGTAGGATTAGGATGTATACCTCGGGATGTCCGAAGAATCAGAATAGGTGTTGGTATAGTACTGGGTCTCCTCCTCCTGCGGGGTCAAAGAAGGTAGTATTTAGGTTACGGTCAGTTAGTAGCATGGTAATGCCGGCGGCGAGAACGGGAAGGGAGAGGAGTAGAAGTACTGCAGTGATTAAGACAGATCAGACGAATAGGGGGGTTTGATATTGTGATAGGGCGGGTGGTTTTATATTAATTGCTGTTGTGATGAAGTTGATTGCTCCTAGGATTGAGGAGATTCCGGCTAGATGTAAGGAGAAGATGGCTAGGTCTACGGATGCTCCAGCATGGGCTAGATTGCCTGCTAGAGGGGGGTATACTGTTCATCCTGTCCCGACTCCTGCTTCAACTGTAGAGGAGGCTAGTAGTAGGAGGAATGATGGTGGAAGGAGTCAGAAGCTTATGTTGTTTATTCGTGGGAAGGCTATGTCTGGTGCGCCAATTATCAGGGGAACTAGTCAGTTTCCGAACCCTCCGATTATAATTGGTATAACTATAAAGAAGATTATAACGAAGGCATGGGCTGTGACTACTACGTTGTAGACTTGGTCGTCACCTAGGAGGGCTCCTGGCTGTCCTAGCTCTGCTCGGATGAGGAGGCTTAGGGCTGTACCAACTATTCCAGCTCATGCTCCGAAGATTAGGTAGAGGGTTCCAATGTCTTTGTGGTTAGTTGAGAATAATCATCGGTTAATGAATGTCATAGGTAAGATGGCTGAGTGTTTAAGCGTTAGGCTGTAGTCCTTTTTACAGAGGTTCAATTCCTCTTCTTATCGGCTCTGTAGTGAAGTTCATGGTGAGTTGCAAGCTCATTGATGTACGTTAATTGCGTGCCGGAGTCTTAGGTAGAAGCCTGCAGGTTAGGGCATATAGCTGTTAACTATAGTGTTGTGGGATCGAGGCCCATCTGCCTAGGTTGAGGCGAGATCCTAGCTTAATTAAAGTACCTGGGTTGCATTCAGGAGATGCAGGGTAAAATCCTGTGGATCTTAGCAGAAACTAAGAGGGTTTAACTCTTGTTTAAGGCTTTGAAGGCCTTCGGTTTAAGTGATCCTAAGTTTCTTTAGAGGGCGGTGAGGATTATAGGTGAGATGGGTAGGAGGGTGATGGACATGGTGGTTAGAATGGCAATTGAGGGGCTAATTGGTTTGTTGACATGTCATTGTTTTATGTGGTTTGTGGTATGTGGTGGTAGGGTGATTGTTGTACAGTACGCGAGACGTAGGTAGAAGAATAGTCCTAGTAGGGAGAGCAGTGAAATGATTGTTGCTGTTGGGGCTATGCCTTGTTTAGTTAATTCTTGGATGATAAGTCATTTAGGTAAGAATCCTGTTAGAGGGGGTAGTCCTGCTAGGGAAAGGAGGGTTAAGAGTAGCATTGCGTTAAGTGAAGGTGCTTTTGTTCATGTGGTTATTAGGGTGGATAGTTTTAGGGCTTTGGTTGAGTTGAGAGTTAGGAATACAGCTGCAGTCATTAAGATGTAGAGGTAGAAGTTGAGTAGGGTGAGTTTGGGGTTGTAATGGATGATAATTGCTATTCAGCCTAAGTGTGAGATGGATGAGAAGGCTAAGATTTTTCGGATTTGGGTTTGGTTTAGTCCTATTCATCCTCCTAGGGCTGCTGAAAGGACAGCTATAGTGGTTAGGAGTGTAGGGTTCAGTGAGGGTGAGGTTATATATAACAGAGCTATGGGTGGTAGTTTTATGGCTGTGGATAGGAGAAGGCCGGTGGTTAGGGTTGAGCCTTGGAGTACTTCTGGGAATCAAAAGTGGAATGGGACTAGTCCTAGTTTCATTGCAATTGCTGAGGTCAGGATTAGGCACGATAGAGGGTGGGTTATTTGGGTAATGTCTCATTGGCCAGTGTGTCATGCATTGGTTGTGCTGGAAAACAGGACTAGGGCTGAAGCGGCTGACTGTACTAGGAAGTATTTGGTTGCGGCTTCAATGGCCCGCGGGTGGTGGGATTTTGAGATTAGGGGGAGGATAGCTAATGTGTTGATTTCAAGGCCAGCTCAGGCTATGAGTCAATGGTTGCTTGAGATTGTAATTGTTGTTCCTAGGATGAGGCTGATTGTGAAGATTAGTTTTGCTTGTGGAGTCATTAGCAGGGGAAGGGGTTAAACCATCATTTTCGGGGTATGGGCCCGATAGCTTCATTAGCTGACCCTACTAGGAAATAATATAAGGGAAGTATGGAGGGTTTTGATTCCTCTAGTGCAGGTTCGACTCCTGCTTTTCTAAGTTTTAGGAAATGAGAGGGCTGGTTACCTCCGTGTTCACTTTATCAAAGTGACCCTTAGTGTTCAGGCACATTTCCTGGTGGGTCTTAGGTAGGGGGGTAGGCCTGCATAGCAGATTGGTAGGCTGATGTGTCATAGGCATAGTGCTAGTGTAAGAGGGAGGAAGTTTTTTCATAGTAGGTGTATTAGTTGGTCGTAACGGAATCGTGGGTAGGAGGCACGGATTCATAGGAATCCTGCTGATAGGAGTAGTACTTTTGTGGCTAGTACTGCTGGGAACAGTTCTTGTGGGGGGTTTAGGAGGCTTGGGTTAAAGAATAGGATGGTGGTAAGTGTGTTTATGAGTATAATGTTGGCGTATTCAGCTAGGAAGAAGAGGGCGAATGGCCCTGCTGCATATTCTACGTTAAACCCAGAGACAAGTTCTGATTCTCCTTCTGTTAGGTCGAAAGGAGCTCGGTTGGTTTCGGCCAGGGTAGATACATATCACATTATAGCTAGGGGTCAGCATGAGAAGATAAGGTAGAGGGGTTCCTGGGTAACTGCTAGGGTATTGAGGGTGTAGTTTCCGCTGAGTAGGATAATGGATAGTAGGATGATTGCTAGAGTGACTTCGTAGGAGATTGTTTGGGCTACTGCTCGTAGTGCTCCAATTAGGGCGTATTTAGAGTTGGAGGCTCATCCTGATCATAGGATGGAGTATACTGCTAGGCTGGATATTGCTAGTAGGAATAATAGCCCTAGGTTTAAGTCTGCAAGGGAAAAGGGGAGGGGAAGTGGGGTTCATACTGAGATTGCGATCAGAAGGGCAAGAATGGGGGTAGCGAGGAATAGAATGGGGGAAGATGTTGATGGTCGGATGGGTTCCTTGATAAATAGTTTTACTCCATCGGCTAGGGGTTGTAGAAGGCCGTATGGGCCAACGATGTTGGGTCCTTTTCGGCCTTGTATGTAGCTTAGGATTTTGCGTTCTACTAGTGTAAGGAAGGCTACTGCGATTAGGATTGGAAGGGCATAGGAGAGGACTATGATGAGGTTGATTAGTATTGGGTAGTTGGTCATGTGCAGTTTGGGTTTAAGCTAGGGAGAGGATTTGAACCTCTGAGTTAAAGGACTTAAGCCTTTTGCATTTTCCGAGCTCTGCCACGCTAGCTAGTCCTTGTCTTGGACGGAAGGGTGCGATAGCCTTTCGTAATTTAGTTGATTTCATTACTTAAAGCGAAGGCTTGCCTGTAGTATTGGCCTCACTTTTCCTGTCCTTTCGTACTGGGAAGAGTTCATCATAGATAGAAACCGACCTGGATTACTCCGGTCTGAACTCAGATCACGTAGGACTATTAATCGTTGAACAAACGAGCCCTTAGTAGCTGCTGCACCACTAGGATGTCCTGATCCAACATCGAGGTCGTAAACCCCCTCGTCGATACGGACTCTCGGAGGGGATTGCGCTGTTATCCCTGGGGTAGCTTGGTCCATTGATCAATTATATTGGGTCTGGGTGCTGTTCGCACGTTGAGGGGTCGCTCTCAGTTTAGAGGTATGGTCTAATGTTTGGAGGATTTGTTTTTCTCCAAGGTCGCCCCAACCGAAAAACGTAGACCAGAAGCTTGTAAGTCAGTGAACCCAGTAGGTTAGAATGTGATCCAAGGTGGTCATTGGTTTTAAAGTTCCACAGGGTCTTCTCGTCTTATGGGGTTATCCCTGCTTTTGCACAGGGAGATCAGTTTCACCGATTGCCTGTAAGAGACAGTTAAGACCTCGTTTAGCCTTTCATACAAGTCTCGATTTATGGGACAATTGATTGCGCTACCTTTGCACGGTCAGGATACCGCGGCCGTTAAACACGAGTCACCGGGCAGGCATCACCTTCAATACTTGTCTGTTGGTTTGCTGAAGGCTATGTTTTTGGTAAACAGTCGGGCCTTGACGGGTTTGCCTAGTTCCTTTTACAGGTTTTAATCTTTCTTAACGGACGCTCCTCTGTCGGGTTAACAAAATGTATAATACTCTGCTTGTTTGATTAGTCGTATATTGGTGTTTTGTTAATAATGTACAGATGTAAGCTTGCGTCGTAGAGGGAGGACCCTGGTTACTCGTTCTAGCATTAACTCTCCTATTGATATATAGGTTGGCCTGTTAGTGAGGAGGGAGTCATATTGTTCTTATATTTTTGTAGTATTGAGCTTTAACGCACTCTTTGTTGATGGCTGCTTAAGGGCCCACAGTATATAGGAATTGGTTATTTATCCGCTCGTAGAGATTGTACTCTTTTTTAAAGGAGCTGTACCCCCTTTAAATAGCCCTTAATTCGCTTCATTAGGGTTTATGTGTTTCCTTGGAGAAGAATTAAGAGTGAACTAAGATTCGTCTCACAGGCAACCAGCTATCACCCAGCTCGATTGGCTTTTCACCTCTACTAGCAAGTCATCCCACTCTTTTGCCACAGAGACGGGTTCGCTCAGGATAGCTGCTCACAAGTAGCTCGCTTGGGTTTCGGGATGGCAAACTTAAATTCATTTTGCTTGGTTTTTCTTGCTAGACCATTATGCAAAAGGTACAAGGGTTGATCTTTGCTTTTTTTAGCTTAGGGTTTCATTACTATTTCATCTTTCCCTTACGGTACGTGATCTCTATCGCGCCAATGGTGTCTTTTCTATCGCCTATACTGGGACTAATGAATGCTTTAGTTGGGTGTAGTCAGTAGCTTTGTTATTCCAGGTCAATGTAGATTGGGCTAGAATTTGGCATCAAGACGATCTGGGGTGAGCAGATATTTTTCAGGTGTAAGCTGAATGCTTTGTTTAAGCTACGTCTTGATTAGTCTAAGTACACCTTCCGGTACACTTACCTTGTTACGACTTACCTCATCTTCGGCTGAGTAGCTTATTAATTTATGGGGGGGGGGGGCGCTTGTGAGGAGGGTGACGGGCGGTGTGTACGTGCCCCAGAGCCGGCTTAAAGAGGGCTCGATTGTCTCTCTTTACTGCTAAATCCGCCTTCCAAGGACTGTTTCAAGTCCCTTTGCCGTATGTTCTAACTTAGAAAATGTAGCCCATTACTCCCATTCCATAGGCTATACCTTGACCTGTCTTACTAGCGGGTTGAGGCTATTGCGCCCACTGTTGGACTTTCAGTGGAGGTGGGCTGGCGACGGCGGTATGTAGGCTGTTACTGGGCAAGGAATGGTCAGGTATATCGTGGATCATCGATTACAGAACAGGCTCCTCTAGGTGGGTTTGGGGCACCGCCAGGTCCTTAGGGTTTTAAGCGTTAGTGCTCGTAGTTCCCGGGCGGATGCTTAAGTAGGGGTTGAAGCATCAAGATTTAGGGCCAGGCATAGTGGGGTATCTAATCCCAGTTTGGGTCCTGGCTTTCGTGGAGTTCAATTAATCGTTGTTCTAAGATTTTCTTTGATGTAGAGGCCTTATGGGCATCTTGGGCTTATGACAGCTCAGTTACCTTTTAATCTTAGCTACTTGGATAACATGTGACCACGCTTTACGCCGTTATAATGTTGATTTGGGTCTCCTGTATGACCGCGGTGGCTGGCACAGGATTTACCAACCCTAATTTGCTATGGCTAAGTCAAGTTTACACTCATTGCTTAATATTAACTACTGCTGTGGACCCGTGGGGGTGTGGCAATTGCAAGGCGTCTTGGGCTACGGTTAAGGTGTGCCTGATGCCCGCTCCTATCTACCTGTGTAGGTTTCCAGGGCATACACACTGGATCGCGGATACTTGCATGTATAAGCCTAGCAAAAACCAACAGTAAGGTTGGGACTAAGTCTTTTGTCCTTGGGTGTGTTTAGCAGCCGTCTTGACATCTTCAGTGTCATGCTTTTTGTAAGCTACAAGAAC